AAAAAGATATGATTCAACCTCAAACCCATTTGAACGTAGCGGATAACAGCGGGGCCCGAGAATTGATGTGTATTCGAATCATAGGAGCTAGTAATCGACGATATGCTCATATTGGTGACGTTATTGTTGCTGTAATCAAAGAAGCAGTACCAAATACACCTCTAGAAAGATCAGAAGTGATTCGAGCTGTAATTGTACGTACTTGTAAAGAACTCAAACGCGACAACGGTATGATAATACGATATGATGACAATGCTGCAGTTGTTATTGATCAAGAAGGAAATCCAAAGGGAACCCGAATTTTTGGCGCGATCCCCCGGGAATTAAGACAGTTAAATTTCACTAAAATAGTTTCATTAGCACCTGAAGTATTATAAGGGAATACCGTGATATAGTTTATAGTATTTGAATGAAATGGATTAATTTAAATTAAATTAGTAGATTGTTTGTATATCACGCATATACCTTTTTAAATTCATAAATATTTATGAATTCAGAAAAAAAAGAAATAGAGCATGTTGATTATATCCAAATTCGGGGGCAACAATAATCTTAGTTTATCATGAGTAAAGACACTATTGCTGACATAATAACCTCTATACGAAATGCTGACATGAATGAAAAAAGAACAGTTCGAATACCATCTACTAACATGACTGAAAATATTGTTAAAATCCTTTTACGAGAAGGTTTTATTGAAAACGTGAGAAAACATCAGGAAAGCAATAAATATTTTTTGGTTTTAACCCTACGACATAGGAGAAATAGGAAAGGATCATATAGAACTGTTTTAAATTTAAAACGGATCAGCCGGCCCGGCCTACGAATTTATTCTAACTATCAAGGAATTCCGAGAATTTTAGGCGGAATGGGGATTGTAATTCTTTCTACTTCTCGAGGGATAATGACAGACCGAGAGGCTCGAATAGAAGGAATCGGCGGGGAAATTTTGTGTTATATATGGTAATCTTTCTGATAGCCGAATTATATGCGGAACTTTCATATTTGTGAAAAAAAAAAGAGTAAAGGGTAGGTTTCTAATATTATGCCTCTTTGATTAGTTGATGCTTCAAAGCCGTTTTACCTGGAATGAAAGAACAAAAACGGATTCGCGAGGGTTTAATTACTGAACTACGTCCCAACGGTATGTATGTTTCGAGTTCGTTTAGATAACGAAAATCCGATTCTGGGTTTTGCTTCGGGAAAGGTTCAACGTAATTTTATACGTATACTACCAGTAAATAGAATAAAAATTGTGGTAAGTTCTTATGATTCAACTAAAGGGCATATAATTTGTATATTCAAAAGTAAAGACTCAAATAATTAGGTGATTTTTTGATTTCAACATTCTTTCGTAGGGATACAATTCGAAGTTAAAAATTTTAAGAAACTTATTTTCTTCCAATCAATTAAGTAGATTCCGAATTAAGAAAAGGAGTGACAAATATGAAAATAAGGGCCTCCGTTCGTAAAATTTGTGAAAAATGTCGATTGATCCGTAGGCGGGGACGAATTATAGTAATTTGTTCCAACCCGAGACATAAACAAAGACAAGGATAATCTTTTTAAACCAAAAAGGACTCCCAAAATCGAAAGGACCTGATGTACAGATGTACAAAAAATCAGTAAAAAAAATCAGTAAAAAAAACCAGGATCTGTTTTGACATGAAATGGATATATCCATATATCTCTGACTTATATTTATGAGATGATAAAATATGGCAAAACCTATACCAAAAATTGGTTCACGTAGAAATAGACGTATTGGTTCACGTAAGAATGCGCGTAGAATACCAAAGGGAGTTATTCATGTTCAAGCAAGTTTCAACAATACCATTGTGACTGTTACAGATGTACGGGGTCGAGTAATTTCTTGGTCCTCCGCCGGTACTTGTGGATTCAAGGGTACAAGAAGAGGGACACCATTTGCCGCTCAAACCGCAGCGGGAAATGCTATTCGTACAGTGGTGGATCAAGGTATGCAACGAGCAGAAGTCATGATAAAAGGCCCGGGTCTCGGGAGAGATGCGGCATTAAGAGCTATTCGTAGAAGTGGCATACTATTAAGTTTCATACGGGATGTAACCCCTATGCCGCATAATGGCTGTAGGCCCCCCAAAAAAAGACGTGTGTAAACATTGAAGAGATTTCAAGAGAAATAAATAATTCAATGATTTGATCAAATAATATTACTATGGTTCGAGAGAAAGTAACAGTATCTACTCGGACACTACAGTGGAAGTGTGTTGAATCAAGAGCAGACAGTAAGCGTCTTTATTATGGACGCTTTATTCTGGCCCCACTTATGAAAGGCCAAGCCGATACAATAGGCATCGCGATGCGAAGAGCTTTACTCGGAGAAATAGAAGGAACATGTATTACACGTGCAAGATCTGAGAAAATACCACACGAATATTCTACCATCGTAGGTATTCAAGAATCTGTACATGAAATTTTAATGAATTTGAAAGAAATTGTATTGAGAAGTAATCTGTATGGA